TTATCACAATAGAGAAGACTGTGATTCTTTCTTTTTGTAACCCCCATACATCTTGCATGCATATACTCTCATATCTAGTATCATAAAATGAAAGATTATGTATGTCCAATTCTCAATTGATCCCTCGTTACTGCGAAGTAATCGGTAGGGATGACAGGATTTGAACCCGTGACATTTTGTACCCAAAACAAACGCGCTACCAAGCTGCGCTACATCCCTTTCAATTGGTCTACAGTGTCATTGTAAAGAATCCCTGTCTTGTTTTCCATATCGTTATTTCTTCCATTAATATACACAACTTATCTTGTCTTCTTTTTTGTTTTGGTCTCATATCATATAACATATAATAATAATAAAAGACTTATATACATATGAAATCCACCGTAAAAAAAAAATGAATAGTTTTCGGGAATGCTCAGGAAGAAAGGGACGTATTTTTCTCTTTTAATTTTAAGAAATGAAACAAAATCTTATCCGCCGAATCATTGTACATTTCAATTTGAATTAGGGATTCCGCGTACAAATACAAGTAGTCCTTAACTACATATGCATCTGATCATATATGTATTACCATTATGTATTACAATAAAGAAGGAGGATTTTCAATGCGAGATCTAAAAACATATCTCTCCGTGGCACCGGTACTAAGTGCTCTATGGTTCGGGTCTTTAGCAGGTCTATTGATAGAGATCAATCGTTTCTTCCCGGATGCGTTGACATTCCCTTTTTTTTCATTCTAGTTATTGACATGGGAAGGGTTGAAGAAGATTAGAGATACAATCAAATATCTGTGACTAATTCCTCTCCCCCTCTTTTTAGAAAGGGAGGAAAGAAAAAGAATAAAAGTGGATTCAACCTCAGTGAAACTCGGGTTCAGGTTCAGGCTCTAAGTAAATTAATAATAGAGTGAGAACGAAAATGGAAATGTGGGTCTAGGGTAACAGTATCATACAAGATACTTAAATAAAATACTGTATTGCAATTCTAAATATAGTTAGAAATCATTGTATTACTTATTATTTTTATTTACTATTCATTGCAACGAAATCTTTCATAATTAATTTTAATTGGATTTCGAGTTAGCAACTTCTTTTTTTTCGTTCCTTTCTTCTTCGCTTCGGATCGAAAAAATAGAAGAGTTGAGTGAATCAAAAACCCAAAGGAGGTTCATGGCCAAGAGTAAAGATGTCCGAGTAACGGTTATTTTGGAATGTACCAGTTGTGTCCGAAACGGTGTTAATAAAGAATCAACGGGCATTTCCAGATATATTACTCAAAAGAATCGACACAATACACCTAGTCGATTGGAATTGAGAAAATTCTGTCCCTATTGTTACAAACATACGATTCATGGGGAGATAAAGAAATAGATCGAACCGAGTGCCTGTGTGTCACCCTTCCAAGGAACAGGAAAAATGACATATTATATATAACCTATATTTAAATAGAAACAAATCTATATATAAACAAACCAAATCCTATTTCTTAATTCTAATTCATTTGTGATTGTGATTTGACCGAAATAGGATTTTCGGGATAAGGAATAAACAAACCATGGATAAATCCAAGCGACTTTTTCTTAAATCCAAGCGATCTTTTCGTAGGCGTTTGCCCCCGATCCAATCGGGGGATCGAATTGATTATAGAAACATGAGTTTAATTAGTCGATTTATTAGTGAACAAGGAAAAATATTATCTAGACGAGTGAATAGATTGACCTTAAAACAACAACGATTAATTACTATTGCTATAAAACAAGCTCGTATTTTATCTTTGTTACCTTTTCTTAATAACGAGAAACAATTTGAAAGAACCGAGTCGACCGCTAGAACTACTGGGCTTAGAACCAGAAATAAATAGGCTTACTCTTCAATTGAATCAAAATTCCAATCTGAACTCAAACGCCGATTGATGTTTTGTTCGAAAAATCGGAGAATACGGATTTGATTGTCGTGTCGTAAGACAAAAAAAAAGAATCGGGGAAGAAGAAGAAATCTTTTTTTTTATTGAACGCATTCGCTCATTTTGACGACTTTATCACTTTCTCATATTATCATATTTTATTATACTAATTTCTACTCTACCTTCCCGGAGTTCATTCTCCGGGGAACTCCATTTAAATTATTCCGGTGGATTTCTTCCAATCCCTTTATTTTATGATCTCATTGGAAATCATATAAAGACAATTCTTATTTGATATAGCTATTTGTGCAAGTATTTTACGATTAAGAAGCAATTGCCTCTTGTACAGATCGTGTATTAATCTACTATAACTATAGGATACCCTATTCTCGCGAATTACTGCATTTATCCGAGTGATCCACAAACGACGAAAATCTCTCTTTTGCCTATCTCTATCCCGATGAGCCGAAACCAAAGCTCTTATTTTCTGTTGAGTAATAGTTCGAGTAAGTCTCGAATGAGCACCCCGAAAGCTTGATGCAAATAAACGAATTTTTGTTCTACGTCTCCGAGCTATATATCCTCGTCTAATTCTGGT